AATTTTTATAAGAAAAACTTGAAAAATAAAAAAAAAATAATACACTGAGTTTTAACACTAAAATATTATAAAAAAAATGAAAAAAATAATTATATTATTATCAAAAATAATTAAAGTAATATTACCTGTACTATTATCAATAGCATTTATTGTTTTAATAGAACGAAAGATATTAGGATACATGCAATTACGAAAGGGACCAGCAATAGTTGGACCATATGGTATTATACAAACAGTAGCAGATGGTATTAAGCTATTTATTAAGGAAAAATTAAAGCCACTATCAGCAACCCCAGCCTTATTTTTTTTTTCGCCTGCTTTATTTTTAATACTGGCACTATTGCTATGAACAATAATACCATGTAATAAACCACTAATAAAAATAAAATTATCACTTTTACTAATATTAGGAATATCAAGTTTATCGGTCTATTCCTTATTAGGATCAGGCTGAGCATCAAAATCAAAGTATTCTTTAATAGGAGGAATTCGAGCAGTAGCACAAACAATCTCTTATGAAATTAGAATAGGGACAATTCTTCTTTCAATTATTATTTTATCAGGAACTTTTAAATTAAAAAGAATAATAAAATCACAAAAAAAAAGATGATTCTTATTTTCATGTCTACCATTGTCATATATATGATTTATATCAACACTAGCTGAAACAAAACGAACCCCGTTTGACTTAACAGAAGGAGAGTCAGAATTAGTATCAGGATATAAAGTAGAATACGCAGGAGGACCATTTGCCCTATTTTTTTTAGCTGAATACGCAAAAATTATATTTATAAAAACACTAACAAGAATTATATTTTTAGGAGGAAATTTACCAATTAAATTATTTCCTATTAATATAATAAAAATAGCAATAAAGACAGCAATATTATCAAGAATATTTTTATGAATACGAGCAAGATTCCCACGTTTCCGATATGATCAACTTATGTTCTTAAAATGAAAGAGATATTTACCCTTTTCAATAGGAATATTAATATGAAAAATAATAATAATAAAAATAATAAAAAAAATACCAACAAAAACCTTTTTATAAATTTGAACCTAATGATTAGGATTCTAACTGATAATTAGACATTTTGAGGTTTAAATCCTCTCAAATTTTATGAAACGTAAAATTTATTTTATTTTTTTATCTAGAATAACTTTAGGAACAATCTTAGCCCTATCAAGAAAACACTGATTCCTAATATGAATAGGATTAGAAATAAAAACAATCTCTATTATACCACTAATACTAAAAGATAAAAAAAGACGTAGCACAGAAGCATCTATAAAGTACTTTATTATTCAAGCAATTGCAGCAGCAATGATATTAAAAGCAACATTAATAAAAATATGAAAAAAAGGATCATGATTAATAAAAACACCAATTAAAAAAATAAGAAATATAATTTTGTTAGTAGCATTGTTTTTCAAGATAGGAATTGCACCGTTTCATTTTTGGTTTCCAGAAGTAATAAAAGGAAGTTCTCTAATAAAAGGATTAATAATTTCAACATGACAAAAGATAGCACCTACAACTATAATTATTTTAATAATAAAAAACCTTAATAAAAAAATAATATTATTTTGTTCAATATTATCAATTATTATAGGAGCATGAAAAGGTTTAAACCAAACACAAACACGAAAGATAATGGCATTTTCATCAATAAAACACATGGGATGAATAATTATTACATCATTGTATAACCAAAAAATATCATTAATAATGTTTTTTATTTATATATTAATTAAATCAAGAATATTTATAAAATTTATTATTAATAAAACAATAAAAATAGCTAAAAGAAAAAAGAATAAATTAATAAAACCATGAAAAGCAATAAGAACAATACTAGTATTACTTTCATTAGGAGGACTACCCCCATTAACAGGATTTATAAAAAAGATTTTAAGAATAAAAACAATAATAATAAAAAAATCAATTTTATTAACAATACCACTAATTATAGGAAGATTAATAAGTTTATTTTTTTACCTACGTATATCGTTTAATATAAGAATGATTAAATTTCCACAAAAATCACTATTTATTGTAAAATTACGTAAATCTATAAAAAATAAAATAAAAAGTATTTTAAACATATTTTCAACATCTGGAATTATTATACTACCATTACTATTATTTATTTTTAATTAACAAAATGACTGAAAGACTAAGTAATAGATTGTAAATCTAATAATAAAGGTTAAATTCCTTTTTTTGTTAATAAAATAATAATCCGATAAAAAAACCAAAATAAAAAATTTTTTATAAAATAAAAAATTAAACAAATAAAGTATAATTATTAGAAATTTTAATGGAATAAAGAAAGTACCTAAAGGGAAAATTGAAAAAATGAAAAAAAAATAAAAAAAAAGAAGAAATTAAAGCTCCTACCTTTTGTATTATGGTTTAACAACAAAAAAGAAAAACTTTTCAAAACCCGAAACCAAGAGATCTAATGATACACCAATAAAATGATTGTATTATATTACTGTTGCAAAAGTAAATAAAGAGGTATCATTAGACATTAAAAGTGAAACGAGCTTGGTAATAGCTGGTTTTCTGCTAAATGAGTGTTAGCTCAAGTTTTTATTTATTAATAAAAAAATTTTTATAATAACTTTAAAAAACTAAACTAAAAGGGATAAACTTTTTAGTTAAAGGAAAAAGCCTAAAAAAAAATAGTTAAAATCAAAAAAAAGAGAAAAGAAAAAAAAATTAGTAGGCCTAGAAGCAGCCACCAATAGGAAAGCGTTAAAGCAAAATATAAACATAAACAATAATTAATGAAAAATTTATTTTAACTTAAAAGAAAAGCAGAATAATAGTTTTTAACTAAAGAATAATGTTAAAATTAGTATTTAAAAGATTAAAATAAATTAAACTATTCTAACAAAAATAAATAACTGAATGAAAAGAAAATATTTCTAACAAGAAAAAAATTTTTTTAATAGTTTTATTCAACACTGAAAATCAAAAAAAAAAGTAAATAAGAGAAAGGAATTCGGCAAAAAAGGCTTCGCCTGTTTACCAAAAACATCGCCCCTAGAAACAACTTTAATAAGGGGTAATGCCTGCCCGGTGACAAAAGTTAAACGGCCGCGGTATCTTGACCGTGCAAAGGTAGCATAATCATTTGTTCTTTAATTGAGGACTTGTATGAATGGCAAGACGAAAGCCTAACTGTCTCCCTCTTAAAAAAAGAAATTATTTTATTTGTGAAGAAACGAATATAAAAACGTAAGACGAGAAGACCCTGTCGAGCTTAAAAAAATTTTTATAAAAAAAACTATTATCTGACCTTCAATAATTATTATTAAATAAAAATATTTTTGGTTGGGGCAACCACGAAGAAAAAACAACCTTCGATAAACAAAAAAAATTAACAAATTTAAAAATTTTTAAAAATAAAAGATCCAGAAATACTGATCAAAGAAAAAAGTTACCGCAGGGATAACAGCGTTATTCTCTTTGAGAGTTCTTATTGACAAGAGAGTTTGCGACCTCGATGTTGGACCGGGGCACCTAAGAGGAGCAAAAACCTCTAAAAGTAGGTCTGTTCGACCTTTAAAGCCCTACGCGATCTGAGTTCAGACCGACGCAAGTCAGGTCAGTTTCTATCTACGAAAAAAAGAGTTTTATTAGTACGAAAGGAATTTAAAACTAGAGACAACCAATCAATTAGCTCTCTAAAACAAATACTGAAACAAAATAAAGAAAACTTTATCTTATTAGTTTAATGAACATTTGACTTCCAATCAAAAAGACTTAGTTTTAATCTAAGATAAGATAATTAAAATAGCAAAAAGTAAATGCAGAGGACTTAAGATCCTCTAATAAAGGTTAAAATCCTTTTTTTAGTGGCAAAAGTAGCTTAAAAAAAGCAAAGCACTGAAAATGCTTTTATAGAAGGTTAAAATCCTCTCTTTATGCAGAAGACTTGATCCCAATCTCCTATACTTTTTTAACAAATAATGTTACATGCAAAGAAAAATCTAACCCAGTGAAATTTTTTAACTATAAACTAACAAGAAAAAAAAATAAAAAGAAAACTCTTTTATAAAAATCTCACAACAGCAGTACCAAACATTAAGCAATTAGTAAAAACTAGACTTAATAATTGAAAAAAAATATTGGTAAAAATACGTGCCAGCAACCGCGGTTATACGTAAAATATTTAAAGTATAGACCACTCCCCATTAGTGAAAAAGAAACAACAAGTAACTTGAAAAAAAAACAACAGTTAAATGTATAAACTAAAAGAAACTCATAAATGAAAATAAAATACTAAAAAAAATTTCACGTAAGTTTAAAAATAAACCAGGATTAGAGACCCTGCTATATTAAACTGTAAACAAAGAAAAGGACTAAAAGCTAAGCTTAAAACTTAAAGGACTTGGCGGTTTTTTAACACTTTCTAGAGGAGCCTGCTTAATAATTGACAATCCACAAAAAACCTTACCTTTATTTGAAAAACAGCTTGTATATCATCATCGTCAGTTTACACTTACAAGGAAAGTAAACGAAAAAGAAAAACTCAAAAACGTTAGATCAAGATGCAGCCAATATAAAGGAATACAGTGGGCTACAATACTCTAAACGAATAGCAAAAATTCAAAATAAAAACTGAAAAAAAGAAGGATTTAGTAGTAAGAAAATTAAATAAAAATACTCTGAAAAAAGCGCTAAAAAACGTACACACCGCCCGTCACTCTCTTTAACTAAAAGAGAGAAGTCGTAACAAGGTAAGGGTAGGAGAACCTGCCCTTGGATAAATTTTTATAGTTAAAAAACAACAATTGTTCTTCAAACAATAGGTTTGAGTTAAAATCTCAATAAAAATGCCTTATAAGCTCTATGCAGTTAGTCTTGTAAACTAAAAGAAGAGGTTAAAACCCTTACTAAGGCTCAAAGAAAATTAGTTAAACTATAACAATGGACTGTCAAGCCGTAGTAGCCAATTAAACCGGGCATTTTCTTTCTTAAAACCACAATGTAGCTTAAAAAAAGCCCCTCCCTTACAAGAAGAAGAAGTTTATGAGAATTAAACCGTCGTGAAAAAAAAATAAAATAAACCAAAAATATGAAGAAAACGATAAACATTAAAACAATATATATAACTTAAAACTCTAAAAAACCTTATAAGCCCTAGACAGACAATCTTATAACTAAAAAAATAGGTTAAACCATTATATTAACCAAAGAAAGATAATTAAAATAAATACTTTTAATACATGACGCAACTTAAAATAACTTACCTCTTACAAAGGGAAGGAGTTTGTGAGAATCAAACCGTCATGAAAAGTGAAAATAATTTAAACTAAAATATTTGCCTTGCACGCAAAAAATTTAGGCCACAAACCTAATTTTTACATTTTTACAGAAAAAAAGGGTATATATACTATATAGATAATAAGAGGCTATAACCCACCCACCACCCACCATAGTTTAATTTACTAATAATACACTTATCCCCCTATAAATAATTATACTAATAATTAATGTTAAATTAATAATTGTTTTTAATTACTAGAACATTATAATGTTATAAATTTTTAAAATTTATAACCTTTAAAATAAAGGGAAGGTTTAATTTCCATATTTAGGACATGAGCCTAAAAGCTTTTTTAGCTTACTTTATTTTTTTAAGTCCTAACGGAATTTAGTCGTATCTTAAGATTTGCAATCTAATATGTTATTTACACTATAGAACCCAGAAGTTATAGAACTTTAATCTATAATAAAAGCTTTGAAGGCTATCAGTTTTTAACTTAAACTTCTTAATTTCTTATTTTTATCAAAAAAAGGAATTTAACCTTTAATAAAAGAACCTAAATCTTTTGCATTTTCACCTTGCTCTTCTGATTATTGAATTGACAAGTATTGATCTTGTTATCTTTTGGTTAACGGCCAAAAACCTAAACCATAAGGCTTCAATCCAAGATAAGAAATAGTATATTGGAAGTACTAAGAATTTTGATTTCTTAAGAATAAGTTCAAACCTTATTTTCTTATAATTCAAGATAAAAAGAGTTAAACTTATATCAATGACACCCAAAGCCAATATTTTATTTAAACTATATCTTGAAATTTAATTAAATATAAAAAAATTTTCTATATAAGAGACAAAAGGAAATAAAAAAAAAAATAAAGAAAAATATAAAATTGAAGAAACTTGTCCTAATTCAATATAGGGTGATTCAACAGGTTGACCCCCTAATCACGTTAATAAAAAAAAACATACTATTAAACACCAAAAAATAAACTGTGAAAAAGGACGAAAAATTCTTGACCGTTGTTCAGATAAATGTAAAAAGGGTATAAAAAACAAAACCGCAATAGCCCCTGCCAAAGCTAAAACTCCTCCTAACTTATTAGGAATTGAACGAAGTATAGCATAAGCAAACAAAAAATATCACTCAGGCTGAATATGAACAGGAGTTACCAAAGGTTTTGCAGGTATAAAATTTTCAGGGTCCGTAAATGCATTAGGAAAAAAAAGAACAATTAAACTTAAAAACCCTAAAATAAGAAAAAACCACAAAAAATCCTTAACAGTATAATATATGTGAAAAGGAACCTTATCAGAGTTAGAGTCTAACCCAGTTGGATTTTTAGAGCCTTTTTGATGTAAAAACAAAAGATGTATAGCCCTTAAAGCAACAATAATAAAAGGAAGAAGAAAGTGAAAAGTAAAAAACCGTATAAGCGTAGCTTTATCAACAGAAAAACCACCTCAAACCCATTGAACTAAAAAAACTCCTAAATAAGGAATAGCAGATAAAAGTTTTGTTATTACAGTTGCACCCCAAAAAGACATCTGACCTCAAGGTAAAACATAACCAACAAAAGCAGTACCCATTACCATAAATAATAATAAAACACCTACTTTCCAAACTTCAATATTTAAATAAGAACCATAATATATACCACGACCAATATGAATATACAAACAAATAAAAAATAAAGAAGCGCCTTTAGCATGAATGTTTCGTAAAAGCCAACCATAACTCACATCACGACAAATGTGACTGACAGAAGAAAAAGCTAAACTTATATCAGCAGTATAATGCATCGATAAAAATATACCAGTTAATAGCTGTATAACCAAACAAAGTCCTAATAAAGAACCAAAATTTCATCAAATAAAAAATTTTCTAGGACAAGGTAAAGTTATAAATGTAGAATTAATTATATTTAAAATAGAATGTTTCTTACGAATAGGACCAACCATATTTTATTTTAACAATAATAATTATTAAAAAACAACAACTAAATAATATTACTAAAAAAAATAATCAATATGAGAATATTTTTAATAAATATAACATTATTGTTTGGAAGATCATTAGTTTTTTACAGTATCTCCCCCTATTTTTCAGCACTAGGATTAGTTATAGTATCAATATCAAGATGTTTTTTATTATCTAAGATAGGAATTAGATTTTTAGCACTAATTTTATTATTAGTCTACATGGGTGGAATGTTAATAGTTTTTATTTACTCAAGCGCCATAACAAAAGATCGATTTCCAACCATAAGAAAAATAAAAGAAATAACCATCTTATCTATAATTTTTTTATTTTGAAAAGTTATACTTATTAATAAAAATAAATGACAAAAAATCTCCATTAATAAAAATTTATCAAAATCTGTAAGAATTGAAGGATCATCTTACATTTTTCACTATTCAATGGCCCCATTTTTTATTTTATCAGGATACATTTTGCTTATTTCACTTTTAGCTGTTCTTAACATTTCACGAGGAAACGATGATAGTTCCCTTCGAGCACTATAACTAAAAAAAGACTAGAAGAGTAAAAATTAATATACAAGATAAAAGTGAAAAAAAAATATAATACTTTATATTTCTTTTATTTATTAAAGAAGAAGAAATTCTATATATAAACTTTCCTCTACCTTGGGGTCCAATTTTTTCACCTAATCCATGATCTAATAAACGACTCCCAACTATTAAAGAATAAAAAGAATATAAACTAATAGAAAAAGAATGATAAAAAAATAAAAAAAATCATTGAAATGATAAAAATCAATAATAAAAAAAAGATGAAATAAAAGAAATAAACCCTATGTAAAACCCAGCTCCTAAAATTATACCTAAAAACACTATTAATAGTGCAGCTATCTTTAAATAAAAAGGTAAAATAAAAACAACAGCAGGAAAAACATAAGAACAAAAAAACCAACCAATAACTATAGTACCTAAACCTAAACGAAAAATAGAAAAAATTAATTTAGGATTTTCCTCAGAAACAATCAACAAAGAACCCCTAGTTGTTGGAAGTAAAAAACAATAAACTATTATTCGAAAACTATAAATTACAGTAAAAATAGAAGATAAAAAAGCAATAAAAATACCAATAAATTTAGAAAATCTAACAACCCCTAACTCTAAAATTAAATCCTTTGAATAAAAACCAGCTAAAAATGGTGTTCCTACTAAAGCCAAACTGCCTAAAAGAATACAAGAGCCTGTTAAAGGAAGAAGAGTAAATAAACCACCCATCTTACGAATATCTTGCTCTTTTTTTAACCTATGAATTATTCTCCCAGAACAAAGAAAAAGCATAGCCTTAAAAAATGCATGAGTACAAATATGAAAAAAAGCAATTAAATGTCTTCCTAAACCAATAGAAACAACCATTAAACCTAGCTGCCTAGTAGTAGAATAAGCAACAATCTTCTTTATATCATATTGAACTAAAGCCACCCTTGCAGCAAAAAAAGAAGTGATACCACCAATAAATAAACAAACCCTAGAAAAAAAAGGAGTAAATTTTATTAAAGAACTTAAACGAATTAAAAAAAAAACACCAGCAACAACCATTGTAGAGCTATGAAGTAAAGCAGAAACAGGAGTAGGACCCTCCATAGCAGCAGGAAGCCAGGGATGAAATCCAATCTGAGCAGACTTAGCAATACTAGCTAAAAAACCACTAAAAAGCATACAATTAATTAAAAAAGAACTAGAATTATTTAATAAAAAAGAAAACTCAAACAATGATCATGTTTTAAAATATACAAAACAAAAACTTAAAAAAACCAAAAAACCAACATCCCCTATTCGATTATAAATAATAGCCTCTAAAGCAGCACTTTTTGCATCACTCCGTGTTTTTCACCAGCTTATTAACATAAAAGATAAAAATCCTACACCCTCTCACCCAACAAAAATAAAAAATAAATTTTCAGAACAAACTAATAATAACATATTTAAAAGAAAAATTAAAAGAAAACGAAAAAAAGAAGATATATCTGAATCATCAGACATATAATAATAAGAAAACTGAAAAATTGATCAAGAAACACATACTCCAACAAAAAAAAAACAAAAAGTAAAAAAGTCAAAACAAAAAGAAACATTACCCAAAAAACCATAATCACCTGTTCAATTAAATAAAGTAACTAAAATTTTTGGACAACCTAAACCCAAATAAAAATATAAACTTAATAAACTTACTAAACTTAATAACTTTAAAGAGCTAACCCTTAAATAACTAAAATCATAACTTATCTTATTTAAACTAAAAGAAAACCCAAAAATTCGAAAAAAAGAATTTTTTGAATTAAAACTTAAAGAACTAGAAAAAACTTTTATTATTAAAACAAAAAATACAAATATTCCTCTTCTTATTAAAAAAAATATTAATTTCACCGAGAATACAACGGAATTGAACCGCAAAATAAAAAGATTAGCAAACTCTTATTAAACCTATTAATCTCTATTAATTTTAAACACGAAGTAAATTTAAAGAAAAAACTTTATCTTTCCCAAAAGAACGAGAAACGTTAACTAATAAAGATAAACCTATTCTAGCTTCACAAGCAGAAAAAGTTAAAAGAACTAGACTAGAACCATAAAAAGAAAATTTTTTATAAATACATAAAATAATAGAAAGTTTTATATATAAAGAAATTAAAAGCAACTCTAAGCATAACATTATAGTTATTAAATGTAACCGTTTTAATAAAATACCAATAATCCCTAAAAAAAATATAAAATTAAAAGAGAAAAGAATAAACTTCATAAAAAACATTTGGAATTTAACCAAAATCGCCCGAGCCGAAAACGGAAGTTTTATAATAAACTATATTTTTAAAAATTATTTAAAAAATAATTAATTTTAAACAAAATATTATAATAAATATAGTATATATTTTATAAAAAAAACTATTACTAATTAAAAAGTATCGAAATTTTAATGGATTTGAACCACAAAACAACAAGATTAGAAGACTTCTGTTAAACCTTTAAATTTCTATTTAATGGAAAAAAAGTGGAATCTAACCACTAAACTTAACTCCACAAATTAAAATTATAATTTAATTATTTTTTCCTAAACAAAAATTAAATACAAATAATACTAGATTTTACTACTAATAAAAAAAGGGGAAAAACATGAGAAAAAATTAATATATGTTCACGAACAGTTATTTTTTTTACTTTAGAAAATTTTTTAATTAACTTTTTTGACTGTGTTAATTGATATATTAATAAAGAATATATAGCCCTAGTAACAACAGCTCCACCACTAATAAAAACAAAAATAAATCTTAAAGAACCTAACCTAGTAATAATAAAAAGCTCACCAAGAAATTTTGGTAAAGGCGGAAGCCCTAAATTAGCTACACAAGAAATAAGCCACCAAAAAGCTAAAAGTCCCATTAAACACTTATACCCACGAATTAAACCTAATGTACGTGTTCCAGTTCGCTCATACAAAAATTTAGCTAAACAAAAAAGCCCAGAAGAAACCAAACCATGAGAAATCATCAAAATCATAGACCCATTAATAGAATTTTTCATACCAAGAAAAATACCACTAGAAACCAAACTCATATGACCAACAGAAGAATAAGCTATTAAAGACTTTAAATCAGTTTGACAAAAACAAATAATACCTGTAATAAAAGAACCTCATAAACAAAAAGAAATAACAAAAAAATTTAATTTAAATAATTTTACAAAATTAAATAATCCCAACATCCGTATTAACCCATAACCCCCTAACTTCAATAAAACCGCCGCAAGAAGCATAGAACCAGCAACAGTAGCTTCTACATGAGCCTTTGGTAATCAAAGATGAAAGCCATAAACTGGCATCTTAACAATAAAAATCAAAAATGTAAAAAATCACCAAAAAGAACAAAATCTTTTTAAAAAAAAATCAAAAATAAAAAAAAAATCAAAAAAGGGGAAAAATAAAGAGCCTAAATAAACTTTTATTTTTAATAATGAAACTAAAAAAGGTAAAGAACTAACTAATGTATAAAAAACAAAATAAACGCTTGCCTGATATCGCTCATACTGAGAGCCTCACCGAGAAATAATTATTAAAATTGGTATTAATGTAGCCTCAAAAGAAATATAAAATAATGATAACTCCAAAGCACTAAATGTAAAAATTAAACTAATAAGAATAAAAACAAGCAAGATAAAATATAAACGCTGTTTTGTTGTTTTGTATCCTGACATATGATTTTGCCTAGCTAATAAAGTTAAAGGCAAAAGTCAACACCTAAGAAGAATTAAGGGTGTTCTTACATTATCTATCCCTAGTTTATAAAATAATGAAAAAAAAACTTTTAAATCTCTTCCAAATAATAAAAGACAAAAAAAAAAAACAAAACAACTAAAAAAAACTATTAAACCTCAAGAAATTTTTAAAGGACAAAAAAAAGATATTAGAAACACACCAAAAGACCTAAATAATAAAATACCCATAACTTTCTTTTATTTTTAATCTGCTCAATCAAGACCCCCTTTTACTCATTCATAAATTAAACCAACTGTTAAAAGATATAAAAAAAATAAACTTAAAAATAAAATAAAATCTTGACCTACTAAAGAAGAAATAGAATAAGGTAATGGAAATAATAAAGCTATTTCTAAATCAAAAAGAAGAAAAAGAATAGCCACAAGAAAAAATCGAAAAGAAAAAGGTACTCGTGCAGAATTTAGTGGATCAAAACCACACTCATAAGGAGAAACCTTTTGACCATCAGGTGACCGTGAAGGTAAGAAGTAAATTAAAAAACATAACAAACTAACTATAATTACTATAACCAATAAAACAAAAACTAACCTTTTCATTTTAAAGAGATGACAGAAAAATGTAATTGGCTTGAAACCAATAAGATGGAAGTTAAAATCTTCCTCTCTTTTAACTTCCCCATCAATAAATAGAAATATAAAGAAACAATCAAACTACATCAACAAAATGTCAATATCAAGCCGCAGCTTCAAAACCAAAATGATGAGATTTAGAAAAATGATAGAACACCATACGAATTAAACAAACAAAAAGAAAAGTAGTACCAATAATTACATGTAAACCATGAAAACCAGTAGCAACAAAAAAAGTACAACCATAAACACTATCAGAAATGTTAAAAGGAGCATCATAATATTCTCATGCCTGAAGAATTGTAAAATAAAACCCTAGTAAAACAGTAAAAAAAAGAGCTTGAACAGCACTAAATCAATTCTTTTCAATTAATCTATGATGAGACCAAGTTATAGTTACACCAGAAGACAATAAAACAGCAGTTTTCAATAATGGTACTAAAAAAGGGTCTAATGTTGTTATACCAGAAGGAGGCCAACAAACCCCTAATTCAACAGAAGGAGCTAAACTCCTATGAAAAAATGCCCAAAAAAAAGCAAAAAAAAATAAAACCTCCGAAGTAATAAAAAGAATCATCCCAAAACGTAAACCAACCCTGACAGACGATGTATGATTACCCTGAAAAGTAGACTCACGAATTACATCTCGTCACCAAAAAATAGAAACAATTACTAAAGAAAAAAGACCTAAAAAAACAACAAAAAACCTAAAACCATTAAATCATAATACTAAACCTAAAGTACTAATTAAAGCACCTGTAGAAGCAACTATAGGCCAAGGCCTCGAATCAACCATGTGAAAAGGGTGTTGATGTTTCATTTAACTATAAATTTTCCTGTAAATAAAAATGAATTAAAGCAACAAAAACATATGCCTGAATACAAGCAACAGCTATTTCTAAAATAAAAAGAAGAAGAAAAACAAAACAAAGAGGGAAAAAAACATAATAAACATTAATAAAAGACCAAATAGTAGTAGAAAGTAAAAATATTAATAAATGACCTGCAGTAAGATTGGCAGCAAGCCGTAAACCTAAAGCTAAAGGCTGTGCAAAAAAACTTAAAGTTTCTATTCAAACCATAAGAGGGATAAGAATAAAAGGAGTGCCTTGAGGAACAAAATGACTTAAACGAACTTTAAAAGAAGAATAAAAACCAAAAATTTTTACACCAAACCATAGAGGAAACCCTAAACTAAAGGTAATAGAAATATGACTTGTATTTGTAAAATTATAAGGAAAAAGGCCTAATAAATTTATAGATAAAATAAAAATAAAAATAGTTATTAAAAGCCCACCCCAAGGACTTGTACCCCGAGAAGTAGTCTGAAAAATTAAACCAAGAGAAGTTTTTACAAAATTTAACCAAAAAACTTGATAACGACCTAAAAACCAAGAATTACTAATTAAAAAAAAACACCAAGAAATTTTTATTAATAAACATAAAAAAGAAACAGGAATAAAAAATAAAGAATCAGGATAAAATTGATCAAAAATTGAACTAAAAATTATCATAATCAAGAATTTAATTTTAAATTAAAGATAAAAGAAATTTTATTAGATTGTTTTAAAAAATCAAGCTTTAATTTATTTATATAAATAAACAAAATAGAAAAAAAAAATCAACAAAAAAAAAATTTTAAACCTCACCAAAAAAAATCAAGTTGTGGCACCCCTTAGTGACAGAATTTAACTGTCATGTTTAGATTAAGAGTCTAATACTTAAAATTAGCTAACTAAAGAAATTAATCAACAATATAATTAGAAACCCAAGTTTCAAAAATTTTAAAAGGTACAGATTCTAAAACAATAGGCATAAAACTATGATTAGAACCACAAATTTCAGAACACTGACCATAAAACAACCCTCTACGAGGGATCATAAAAGTAACTTGATTTAAACGCCCAGGAACTGCATCCATCTTTATTCCTAAAGAAGGAACTGCCCAAGAATGTAAAACATCAGAAGAACTAACTAAAACACGTATAGAATTATGCCTAGGAATAATAACACGATTATCAACTTCTAAAAGACGAAGAGAACCATAAGACATATCATCAACAGAAATCATATAAGAATCAAAATCAAGTCTATGATAATCAGTAAACTCATAACTCCAATATCACTGATGACCTAAAGCCTTTATTGTCAAACAAGGATCATTTACTTCATCAATTAAATACAATAGTTGTAAAGAAGGAAAAGCTATAAAAACAAGAATAAATGCAGGAACTACTGTTCATATAGTTTCAATAATTTGTCTATCAAGAAAAAATCGATTAGTTCTATATATAAAAAGAAGACTAAAAAGACCATAAAAAACAATTATAGTAATTAAAACAAGTATAATTAAAACATAATCATGAAAATAAATTAACTCCTCCATTAAAGGAGAAGACGCATCCTGAAATCCTAACTGTAACCAAGTTGCCATTTTTTAATAACTAAAGATTTATAATAACAACAAAAGGAGTCTCCTCATAGGTATGATGAGAAGGGGGAAAGAATTTATATTGTCACTCTAAAGAAGAACTAGAAAAATCAGGAGAAATAACAACTCGACGAACAATAAAAGCCTCCCAAACCAAAAACATAAAAAAAACAACAGCAATTAAAGATATAACAGAACCTATAGAAGAAACTAAATTTCATCTCATATAAGCATCAGGATAATCAGCATAACGACGAGGCATTCCAGCAAGACCTAAAAAATGTTGAGGAAAAAAAGTTAAATTTACACCAATAAACATTAGAAAAAACTGAATCTTTCTTAGCTGAGGATGTAAACCAACTCCAGAAAATAAAGAAAACCAATGAGTAAAACCAGAAAAAATAGCAAAAACAGCACCCATAGATAAAACATAATGAAAATGAGCAACAACATAATAAGTATCATGTAAAACAATATCCAAACTAGAATTAGAAAGAACAACTCCTGTTAAACCCCCTAAAGTAAATAAAAATATAAACCCCAAAGCTCAAAGCAAAGGAGCATCTCAAGAAATATTTGATCCTTGTAAAGTTGCCATTCAACTAAAAACCTTAATACCAGTAGGAACTGCAATTATCATAGTTGCAGCAGTAAAATAAGCACGAGTATCAACATCCATACCAACAGTAAACATATGATGAGCCCAAACAAGAAAACCTAAAACACCTATAGCTACCATAGCATACACCATTCCCAAATACCCAAAAGGTTCCTTCTTTCCAGAATAATGGGCAACAACATGAGAAATAATACCAAAACCAGGTAAAATAAGAATATAAACTTCAGGATGACCAAAAAACCAAAACAAATGTTGAAATAGAATAGGATCTCCCCCACCAGCAGGATCAAAAAAAGTAGTTTTTACATTACGATCAGTAAGAAGCATTGTTATAGCTCCAGCTAAAACTGGTAAAGATAATAACAATAAAAATGCAGTTATGAAAGCAGATCAAACAAACAAAGGTAAACGATCAAATGTAACTCCAGGAGACCGCATTTTTATTACAGTTGTAATAAAATTAATAGAAGCAATAATAGAAGAAGCACCAGCAATATGCAAAGAAAAAATAGCAAGATCCACAGAACCACCAGCATGAGCTAAACCCCTAGACAAAGGAGGATAAATTGTTCACCCAGTACCAACCCCTCTCTCCACACCAGCAGAAGCAAGTAATAATAAAAAAGAAGGAGGCAAAAGCCAAAAACTCATTTTATTTACACGAGGAAAAGCTAAATCAGGAGCACCAATCATCAAAGGTATTAACCAATTACCAAAACCACCTATCATTATAGGCATTACCATAAAAAAAATCATTATTAAAGCATGAGAAGTAACAACTACATTATATATTTGATCATCCCCTAAAAAAGAGCCAGGCTGAGCTAACTCCATACGAATTATTATACTTAATGCTGTACCTAACATACCAGCCCAAGCACCAAAAAGAAAATATAAAGTACCAATATCCTTATGATTAGTAGAAAAAAACCAACGGCTTATTTGCAT